GCATTATAGACCGTATTGTTACTCTTGCTACCATCAGGATAGATCTGTCCTCTTCCTCGGTTTCCCCCTACATATATGGGATATTTTAAGAAATGAGCATCTTTCTTCGTAGCAGGATCAGGGGAAAGAATGGGAAAGACAATTTCACTATATTTCTTACCGGGAACAGGGCCTATCACAAGAATATTTTTTTTATCGGGACGATAACTCTGAAAAGATAGATTTCCTATCTTTTCTTTCAATTCAGGGGAAATACGGTCGGGCGGCGCTAATTCGAATCCCTCAGGCAAAATAAGAACAGCACCCACATTCAACCCTCCCTTTTTTCCATTAGCAAGAACTTGTTTCATTTGCATATCATAAGGAATTCGAAGAACTGCTTCAAATACAGTATCGGGAAGCACAGCTTGGGGAACTTCAATATCCACGGGCTTGCTAGCTAAATGGCAATTGGCACATACAATTCGTCCAGTTGCTTCTCGTGGGTTTTCATAACCCTGCTGCGCAAAAATGGGATATGCATTTGAAATGGATGTCCGAGTTATTACGTATATCATGATCGATACAGAAATCGATCGAGTCATCTGTTCCTTTACCCAAGAAAAAGTATTTCTATTTTCCATGTCCAATCGCGGATCTCTGAATTTCTACAATAAATTAGATAGGTAGCTAAATTAATTTAGTTCCCTATACGCGAGTTTGTTGTGATTCTACTGCAACAGTTATACTGGAATGATGAATACCTTAAGCAGGTAGAAATAGAAAGAAAGAATTTTGCTAAAATGGAAAAGGGCTTTCTTTCTAAAGAAAGATGCTAATTTGATTAATATCAGGAAATGGAATGAATTTATGCTTCACTAATTGAATGATAAATGACTACAAGCGAAGGAGATAGGCGGTTTAAACAAAAAAAGACCCAAAATTTCAAACATGTATCTAGAATTACTGGAAAACTACAAACAAAAATTGTGAAAATTAGCTCATTAGGAGCCCATCCAAGATCGTTGTAGACCCAACGAATTAGTAGTTCCCAACCGCGGGTGGAGTGAAATCCAACAAAAAAATCAGTAACTAAAAGAATAAAAAAAGCTTTTATTGAGTCATTTAAGTTATAGAAGAATTCCTGAACCCAAGAATTAAAAATGACAAGTTCTTCTTTACTCAGAAAAAAAGAACCACTTAGAATAGCTAAACAGATTATATTTGTCGAGAAATGCAAAATGATATGGAGATGATCCTCATTATCTATTTTGACCAATTGTATTATTTCCTTGTGTATTCCTATAGGAGGTTTTTGTACATGTGTCTTTAGTTTCTCTTTTATCATCTCGTCCAAGAGAGAAAGTTCTTCTAATTCTATGAATCTTTCTAGAATCCTTTTCTCTTGAATATCAGTTAAGAGAGTTTCGGATTGCCTGGTATTCCACCAATTCTTAATCCAAAGTTCCAGACATTTGTTAAATGAGAAAGAGACCCCCCAGGGCAAAAGTACGATAAATACAAGATATAGTAAAGAAGGCAATGCTTTCTTTTTTTTCATTTTTGATCTGTAAATTGAGTTGTTAATGAACCCGCTTCATTCGCTGACTCTATTTCATTCCCGGACTCTATATGATATTTCTTTTTCTTTGAAGCAAAAACTCTATAGCAAGGTTTGATACCCTGTATCTATTCTTCTTTTTTATATATTCGTGGAATTTAATTGCATTGGGTTCCTTCTTAGATCTAGATGGAGTGGAATAGTGAAATAGAATAAAAAAAAAGACCTTTCGAATGAAAATGGAAGAATAGTATGCGATATATCTCACTTGGACAAAATAAATTAAAAAAAATTTTCTCTTATCCGCATTTGTTCCTTCCTTTAGATAAATACTCAAAAATACCCTTCCGATAACAAATCCAATTTCGAAAGGACTTCTTTCCCATGTTGAGAAAGCTTTTCTTCTTCCAATTCTTCTTCATTCAATTCAGTTCAAAAAAAATACATACAATTGGTACTCAAAATACTTCAATTGGTACGCGCAAGAAATAGGCCAATTCGGCAGCTTTTTGTTCAATTTCTCGTGGAGTAAAAAACTTCTCATCAGTACGAGTCAAGGGAATGACCCCCTGGCCCCGGATTTCCATATAAAGGATACGACGAGGATAAAGACCCTCTTTAACTTGAATTCTAATTGATTGGATATCGCGCATAAGGAATTGAAGGAAGACGCGACGTTTTATTCCAGGGAATCCCCAACGAAAAATGCGCACTATTCCCTCTTTTCTATCGAATCGGTCATAACCACTACCTACATTCCACAAAATAGTACACCACAAGTAGGAGCTAATGAATAGGCCTGCAATTCCGTAGAAAGACATCACGATCCCCTGTGGAAAAAAAAGAATTTGTTGAGATGGAAGTATAGATATAATATTCTTACCAAGATAACTGGAAGCCCCAACCGATAAGAATCCTAGTGAACCTAGAAAAAGAATACAGGCCCAGAAAAAATTACCCCTTTTTCGAGAACCTTTTAGAAGTTCTACCCATACATGTTCTGATCGCCAATTCATATTAGATATACTAAATCCAGCAGTGGTCTATTGAAATTGAGAGAATAGGCTAAATAATTTTGACTTTACTTTTTTTTTATTCTGAAATCGTCTTCAGCAATTAGTACTCCTGTGAAATAATAGGTTAGATACATTGACTTTCTATTCAAAAAATATTTGTTGATTCAATTAAAAAAAAAACTCGCTATACCCGGCTCCGCATATTCATGCATTTATGCTCGTAGCCTATATCCGCATCCATCCCACAGCCGTTTTTATCCGCATTCATAGCTGTTTTTCATTTGTGTGTAGAAAGAGCTACATATCCTACCATATTATATTACTTACACTAAAAATACTAGACAATCTTATTTTTCTGCACATAAAGAAATAAAGAAGTCATTGCAATTGCCGGAAATACTAAGCCTACTAAAGGCACGAAAATAGAAGGTAAGTTTAAATCCGTCATAGAATAGGTGTCTCAATTCAAATTTACTATTTCTATCTATTCGAAAAATATCTTAAGATTCTTATGATATAATTAAGTATATCTATTATAAGGAATATTGACTATTGTATTTTTGAGTTTGCAAAAAAAAATATTTTGTAAAAAAAAAAGGAATGGATAATAAAATAAGCAAACTGCCAAAAAGGAGAACTAATTAAAAAGATTTGATTTTGCTTTTCCCATCCTCATGGCCTTTCTATCCTTCTAATCGAATTTAAAATTCGATTCAAAATAAAGCAACTAGAATTTACTTCCTGCATACATACTCCTCTAGAAGAGCATACAATAATGCGTGGTAAAGGCAGAAAATATAGAATCATAGTATATTCAATCAAAATCAAAGGTCAAATTCTCTTACCTAAGATCCCATACTATACTACCCTCTTAGACTTTTTAAGGCGATATACCACCCAAAAAGGGTATAAAAATGTCGGGTGGAGTTAGCTTTTCGAGGAAGACCCATCCCGTGCAGCGAAGTCGTCCTGTTATGTTAGTAAGACCCCGCGCAAGAATGGTTTATAGAAGAATATTATTCCGAATATTCCTTTGGACGTGTATAGTGAGTAGCATTGCGATTCCGAATGCTTTTTTTTTATTTATGAATAAAAAAAAAGCATTGTATCGTGGGGTCGGAGGTTTGGTCCGGAAAAATTCGGAACAAAATATCTACCCCATTGAAGTTTATAGCGATGGATTTCCACGAAAGTATAATTGTTCCCATCAGAATCCTATTGAACGTCTCTACGATGGATCCAGGTTCTGTGTCCAATCCCAAATCAAGGATTTATCGCTCTTGATCGGAGTCATAAACTAAAACTACCTTATTTCTCAAGGTTATAGAAAACTTCCTTATCTAGTTATAGCATTTTGAAAAAAAAAATGCTTCTTTTCTTACACACAGTTCGAGTCACTTGTTGACTCACGATTACAACTGTTAAAAGTTTCAAACGTCCTCTTTTTTGCAAGAGAGTCTTATAAAATAAAAGGGTATAACTTCAAAACTATGTCTTTTTTCATTCATTTTCCTTTAGTTTTTTTCTCTATCTAGAAGTGGAATAGAATAACCCGGTTGAAGGGTAATGATCATACGTCTGTAATGCATTGTATGTCCCAGAATAGGTCCTATTCTTCTACCCTTTCCAGGTAGTCGATAGCTATTCACAGCTACTACCTTAACACCAAAGAAGAGTTCGACCCAATGCTTGATTTCTGTCTTAGTGAATCCCGATTCGACATTAAAAGTATATTGATTCTTTCCCAATAAACGAAGACTTTTTTCTGTAAATACTGCGTATTTAATTCCATTATCATATGATAATATTTGAATTTGATTTGTATTTCTTTATTGTATTATACCTTTATATATTCTAGATATATAGAATAGACTAATCTCGATTTGTCAAGTCTCATAATCGTATTATGATCCATTTTTATTCGGCTCAATCTTTTTTTTTCTAAAAAAGATTGAGCCGAGTTTAATTGCAATCAATTAGACGAATAAAGAAGAATTACTGCATTTCGTAACTTATTTTTTCTCTTTTTATTTCGTTTATTTTTTATTTATACCTTCTTTATATTTAGTTTTATCTATTCATCAATAGTATCTACCGGCTCGAACTCGAATTTGATCGCTTTCCATACTTCACAAGCCGCGGCTAGTTCAGGACTCCATTTGCAAGCTTCTCGGATAATTTCATTACCTTCACGAGCAAGATCGCGCCCTTCGTTACGAGCTTGTACACAGGCTTCTAAAGCCACTCGATTAGCTGCTGCACCAGGTGCATTTCCCCAAGGATGTCCTAAAGTTCCTCCACCAAATTGTAATACAGAATCATCCCCAAAGATTTCAGTCAGAGCTGGCATATGCCAAACATGAATACCACCTGAAGCTACCGGTATAACACCTGGCATGGATACCCAGTCCTGGGTGAAAAAGATACCGCGAGCACGATCTTTTTCAATAAAATCATCGCGCAATAAATCAACAAAACCTAAAGTCATTTCGCGTTCCCCTTCTAGCTTACCTACTACTGTACCGGAGTGGATATGATCTCCCCCAGACATACGCAATGCTTTAGCTAATACACGGAAATGCATACCATGATTTTTCTGTCTATCAATAACTGCATGCATTGCACGGTGAATGTGAAGAAGTAGGCCATTGTCGCGGCAATAATGAGCCAAACTAGTATTTGCGGTGAATCCCCCAGTTATGTAGTCATGCATTACAATAGGAACCCCTAATTCTCTCGCAAATACAGCTCTCTTAATCATTTCTTCACATGTACCTGCAGTCGCATTCAAGTAATGCCCCTTAATTTCACCGGTTTCGGCCTGTGCTTTATAAATAGCTTCGGCACAAAAGACAAAACGGTCTCTCCAACGCATAAATGGTTGTGAGTTTACGTTTTCATCATCTTTGGTAAAATCAAGTCCACCACGTAGACACTCATAACACGCTCTACCGTAATTTTTTGCGGATAATCCCAATTTTGGTTTAATAGTACATCCCAATAAAGGACGACCATACTTGTTCAACTTATCTCTTTCAACTTGGATACCATGAGGCGGACCTTGGAAAGTTTTTGTATAAGCAGGGGGAATTCGTAGATCCTCCAGACGTAGAGCACGTAGGGCTTTGAAACCAAATACGTTACCCACAATGGAAGTAAACATGTTAGTAACGGAACCCTCTTCAAATAGGTCTAATGGATAAGCTACATAACAGATCCATTGGTTGTCTTCCCCAGCAACAGGCTCGATGTGATAGCATCGTCCTTTGTAACGATCAAGACTGGTAAGTCCATCAGTCCAAACAGTTGTCCATGTACCAGTAGAAGATTCGGCAGCTACTGCAGCCCCTGCTTCTTCCGGCGGAACCCCAGGTTGAGGAGTTACTCGGAATGCTGCCAAGATATCAGTATCCTTGGTTTCATACTCCGGGGTGTAGTAAGTCAATTTATAATCTTTAACACCAGCTTGAAATCCAACACTTGCTTTAGTTTCTGTTTGTGGTGACATAAGTCCCTCCCTACAACTCTTGAATTAAGAATTCTCACAATAACAGGGTCTACTCGATGTGAATTAGACGTCAATGCAACTTTAGCAAAAATTTCGTAAAACAAAAAGGATATTCAATTAATATAATATCAACTCATTAAAGAAAATTGAGGGCATACTTAAATTAATGAATATTTTGCATTCATATATAATGTGTACACCCTGTGTATTTTCTATCCTACAGGAATTCCACTATAGGAATTCTATAGGAATTGAGTTGTTGTTATTGTAAGTTAACACGGTTCATTATTAAACCATGGATTTGATTTACCAAATCCTTCATTATTGTATACTCTTTGATAGATATAGCGCAACCCAAATCAATCCCTAATCCTTATTTTACAAGTTCTTAATGGGCCCTTTTCTTATTTTGAATGTAAATACCTAACTAAATACTAAGAAAATTCTCTGTTGACAGCAATCTATGCTTCACAGTAGTATATATTTTGTATATCGAAGTCCTAGATAGGAAAGTAGAGTAGGCACAGATGCTCCACAAAAGGCAAAATGTATATGAAAACAAGATTGATTGAACTTTGCAACGGACTCATTTCATGAGTAAACGATTGAATGGGATTCGCTTGGGCAACGAAATAAAGTCCCGGTCTCCTTTTTTCTCTTATTGAATTAACTAATTCATTTCCTTTTTACTTTTGGATTTTTGGATATTTTTTTTGAATTTGATTTGGCATTATTCAACAAGAAAAAAAAGAAAAATTTCGACAAATTCTTTTTTTTATTATGTGATAATTATGAGTACCAATCCTACTACTTCTCGTCCCGGGGTTTCCACAATTGATGAAAAAAGTGCAGGTCGTATCGATCAAATTATTGGACCCGTGCTGGATGTCACTTTTCCCCCAGGCAAGTTACCTTATATTTATAACGCCTTGGTAGTCCAGAGTAGAGACACTTCCGATAAGCAAATTAATGTGACTTGTGAGGTACAACAATTATTAGGAAATAATCGAGTTAGAGCTGTAGCTATGAGTGCTACAGACGGGTTGATGAGAGGAATGGAAGTCATTGACACGGGAGCTCCTCTCAGTGTTCCGGTCGGTGGAGCTACTCTCGGACGAATTTTCAACGTTCTTGGGGAGCCTGTTGACAATTTGGGTCCTGTAGATAGTAGTGCGACGTTCCCTATTCATAGATCTGCGCCTGCCTTTATCGAGTTAGATACGAAATTATCCATCTTTGAAACAGGTATTAAGGTCGTCGATCTTTTAGCTCCTTATCGACGTGGAGGAAAAATAGGACTCTTTGGGGGGGCTGGAGTAGGTAAAACAGTACTCATCATGGAATTAATCAATAACATTGCTAAAGCTCATGGGGGCGTATCCGTATTTGGTGGAGTAGGAGAACGAACTCGTGAAGGAAATGATCTTTATATGGAAATGAAGGAATCCGGAGTAATTAATGAAAAAAATATTGAGGAATCAAAGGTAGCTCTAGTCTATGGCCAAATGAATGAACCACCGGGAGCTCGTATGAGAGTTGGTTTAACTGCCCTAACTATGGCAGAATATTTCCGAGATGTTAATAAGCAAGACGTGCTTTTATTCATCGATAATATCTTTCGTTTTGTTCAAGCAGGGTCGGAAGTATCTGCTTTATTAGGGAGAATGCCCTCTGCAGTGGGTTATCAACCTACTCTTAGTACAGAAATGGGTTCTTTGCAAGAAAGAATTGCTTCTACTAAAAAGGGATCTATAACTTCGATTCAAGCAGTTTATGTACCCGCGGACGATTTGACCGACCCTGCTCCTGCGACAACATTTGCACATTTGGATGCTACTACCGTACTTTCCAGAGGATTAGCTTCCAAGGGTATTTATCCAGCAGTAGATCCTTTAGATTCAACCTCAACTATGTTACAGCCTCGGATCGTTGGCAACGAACATTATGAAACTGCGCAAAGAGTTAAGGAAACTTTACAACGTTACAAAGAACTTCAGGACATTATCGCTATTCTTGGGTTGGATGAATTATCAGAAGAGGATCGTTTAACTGTAGCAAGAGCAAGAAAAATAGAGCGTTTCTTATCACAACCGTTCTTTGTTGCAGAAGTTTTTACCGGTTCTCCAGGAAAGTATGTTGGTCTTGCAGAAACTATTAGGGGATTTCAACTAATCCTTTCCGGAGAATTAGACGGCCTACCCGAACAAGCTTTTTATTTGGTGGGTAACATCGATGAAGCTAGCACGAAAGCTATAACCTTAGAAGAGGAGAACAAATCGAAGAAATGAAATTAAATCTTTATGTACTGACTCCTAAGCGAATTATTTGGGATTGTGAAGTGAAAGAAATCATTTTATCCACTAATAGTGGCCAAATTGGCGTATTACCAAACCACGCCCCCATTAACACAGCAGTAGATATGGGTCCTTTGAGAATACGCCTCCTCAACGACCAATGGTTAACGGCGGTTCTGTGGAGCGGTTTTGCGAGAATAGTTAATAATGAGATCATAATTTTAGGAAATGATGCGGAACTAGGTAGTGATATTGATCCGAAAGAAGCTCAACAGGCACTTGAAATAGCCGAAGCTAACTTGAGTAAAGCTGAGGGTACGAAAGAATTAGTTGAAGCAAAGCTAGCTCTCAGACGAGCTAGGGTACGAATCGAGGCTGTCAATTGGATTCCCCCCTCCAATTGAAAACAATCCAAGGGTTTATAGTTGATACAAAGAAAAAGGGAAGAGGGGTAGAAAAAGTTATTAGATAGCGAAGCGAAGTAAGTCCAATGCTATCTAGTAATTTTTCTACCTACTTACCTACTATTGGATTTGAACCAATGACTCCCGCCGTATGAAAGCAATACTCTAACCACTGAGTTAAGTAGGCAATTTATCACCACAAAGGAAGACTCATTACTTCGATCGATTATATATTGAATCACTTTTCTAAGCAATATTGAATCACTTTTCTAAGCAATACCGCTTCGTTATTGGTCTGTTATATACTAAACAGATACAGATAAAAAGGATATCCTCTGGCATTAGAGAATATTCATCTTGACAAGAAATTATCTATATGTTAAGATATCTCTGATAAGGGCTATAGCTCAGTTCGGTAGAGCAACTCGTTTACACGTGCGCCAATGCTTTTCAAAGGAGCTTATTATGCAATGAACATAATTGATCTTATTGCAAAATCAATGTCTTACTTCATAGATTCGAGAGAATAGGAGAACAGTAGCCTGACAAATAGTCGGTTCAGTCGGATTCAGGTGCCAATTCAGGTGCCTAATCAAATGGAACCCTTATGGATTTGCTAGTTGATAAGGTAAATATCCAGCCCACTAAATGCTAGGCAGAATGAGGATAAGGGCCTCCAAAAAATTTCTTCTCGTTCTATGAACTTTAAGGTGTATGAAGTCTCATAGTTAACTCTTGCAGTGGAACGATAGAGACTCCATTTCACTTAGGTTGATTTAATTTAGGCCGGAGGCAAACCTAAGTCAAGGTAATCCTCCTTTGAAACACTTTGGTATTGCTCCTAGATAGATCATAATACAAATAATCAATCAGAGCACAGGGAGCCATCTCATTATCTTTCCGTAAAGAAAAACTATGGTGGACTAACTGATTTTGAAATCAGTTTATGAAAGAGCCCAATGCAAAAAAATGCATGTTGGGTCTTTGAAACAGTTCGAATCATTTCGATAATAATCCGTTTGATCTGTTTTACCGAGAAGGTCTACGGTTCGAATCCGTATAGCCCTAATATGTCTTTTTTAAAAAATTTTGGATAGATATCCTAGGTTTTCTTTAGTACAGTTTTCTTTTTCTCATTAGTGCTTGTTTCTAGACTGGATGGGCGCCTGCGACATAAAATATGCGACATAGATATAGAGGTAAAAGCATTACCACAGGCTCATTCATCGAACATCAAA